GAAAATGTCTAGTAATTTTGATCTCGGAATTGAGAGTATTATTAGTCTTGGTCTATTCTTTTTCTTTTTTATTAGAATTCGCCAGAACAAATCTAGGAGCTTTCTTGATTGAATACGAAAAGATAAGACTACGTGTTTGTTTTTTACTTTGCTAGATAAGGTATACCAAGAAAAAAGCCTATTTGACAATCTTTCCAATTCAATTTACCAAAGATCTTCGTTTTTCAAACTTTTACTTGTCTACAAATTAAGGCGCTCCTAGATTTATGTGACTTACTATTAGATTTGATTAAGATTGGGTTAGGTTAGAGTCTATAACCAGTTTCATGTCCTAACCTAATTTTGACTCCAAAAATTATCCAGGATTGGGTAGGTATACCAAAGAAAAGAAGTTTGACGAATTTTTTTGATTGCGGGCAGTAAAAGAAAAAAATTCATATGTCATTTTTCTATGAAAATTAATGAAGAAAGAAAAAAGGATTTCTTTATCTGTCTGAGATTATAAAAAAAAAAGATTGGGTTTAATGAAATGAAATAGACTTTTGTTTTCAGTTTTATGTTTTGCTCTGAGCGATCCCCGCGAGGTGACTTGTAGGAATGGGTTTTTTCGATGAACCAAGTAACCGTAAGCGACCAGTTACAAACAACAAAGAATACAATAATGAGTAAACAAAAACTATCCCATTTTTGTATTTTTATTAGGGCTATACGGACTCGAACCGTAGACCTTCTCGGTAAAACAGATCAAACTTATTATTATCAAAATGATTCGAACTGTTTCAAAGACCCAACATGCCTTTTTTTTGCATTGGGCTCTTTCATTAACTGAAAGAAATATCAGTTAGTCTGCCATCTTTTTTCTTGCCAATAAGGAGATCGCTCCATATGCCCTGATTCATTATTTTGATTTGGAATCAGGAGCATTACCAAAGTGTTTCAAAGAAGGGTTATCTTGACGTAGGTCTGCTTCTTGCCGAGATCAGATCAACCTAAGTTAAATGGAGTCTCTATCGCCCTGTTTAAAAAACCAAATATGAAACTTTCTACACCTTAAAGTTCATTGGGCGAAAAGAGAATTTTTTGAGGTCCTTATACTCACTCATTAATGACTAGCATTGAATAGACTGGGTATTCACCTTATCAATATCTCATCTCAAATCAAGGATAGGTTCTATTTGGGGCTTAAATGGGCACCAAAATCGGACCGAGAACCTTTTGTCAGGCTATTGTTCTCTTGTTTTGTTCACTAAACGTTATGGAGTAAGACATCGATTTCTCAATAAGATCAATTCTTTTGATTCCATGATGGGATGGACTCCTCTGAAAATCATTGGCGCGCGTGTAAACGAGGTGCTCTACCAACTGAGCTATAGCCCTTGTGTTTGTGATGTGTTTGTGATACACATTTAATCATATTATGTAGATAATTTCTTGTCAAGATTAATATTAGATGATCTAACACATATCTCTTTGATGGGTATTGCTTACTCTTTGATGGGTATTGCTTAGAAGTAATATTGGATTTATAATCCATCGATATATCGATATGATGTGATGAGTTCCTTTTGTTTATCTTTGTGATGATAAATGACCTACTTAACTCAGTGGTTAGAGTATTGCTTTCATACGGCAGGAGTCATTGGTTCAAATCCAATAGTAGGTAGAACTTATTAGATACCATGACTCTGGTATCTAATAAGTTTTTCTGATCACCTTCTTTTATTGATTTTTTAGCTTTTCTTCTATATTTCTATTCATTTTTGAATTTCAATTCATTGCATAAGAATCTATTCGATTCCACTTGATTTGTTTTGATTGTATTCAATTTGAATTGGCAGAATAAAAAGGGGTGTATAACCAGAGGTTCTGTTTGAAGTTCCTTTGATTATTCATACACAACAACTAGTTATGAAATCGAATTGATAGCCTCGACTCGTGTCCTAGCTCGTCTAAGAGCTAGATTTGCCTCAATTGTTTGTCTCTTACCTTCAGCTTTCCTTAAGTTAGCTTCCGCTAGTTCAAGAATTTGCTGAGCTTCTTGTGGATCAATGTCACTACCCTTTTCCGCGTCATTTACTAAAATAGTGATCTTATTATTACCTATTCTAGCAAAACCACCCATCAGAGCCATCGTTAACCATTGGTCGTTAAGGCGTATTCTCAAAATACCTATATCTACGGCTGTGGCAATAGGCGCGTGATTTGGTAATACGCCAATTTGTCCACTATTAGTAGATAAAATGATTTCTTTTACTTCTGAATCCCAAACAATTCGATTAGGGGTTAATACACAAAGATTTAAGCTCATTTCTTCAATTTACTCTCCATTTCTAAGTTCGTAGCCTTTTCAGTAGCTTCATCGATGTTACCTACCAAATAAAAGGCTTGTTCAGGAAGACCGTCTAATTCTCCGGAAAGGATCAATTTAAACCCTCTAATGGTTTCTGCTAGACCAACGTATTTCCCCGGGGAACCGGTAAATACTTCTGCTACAAAAAAG